TTCACTATATTTCTGACCAGGAACAGGACCTATCACAAGAATATTTTTTTTAGTAGGGCGGTAACTTTGAAAAGCCAGATTTCCTATCTTTTCTTTAATCTCAGGCGAAATGCGATCGGGGGGGGCTAGTTCAAAACCCTCGGGTAAAATAAGAACAGCCCCTACATTCAAAGCTCCTTTTTTACCATTAGCAAGAACTTGTTTCACTTGCAGATCATAGGGAATTCGAACAACTGCTTCAAATACAGTATCCGGAAGTACTGCTTGTGGAACCTCGATATCCACAGGTTTATTAGCTAAATGGCAATTGGCACATACAATACGGCCAGTTGCTTCTCGTGGATTTTCATAACCCTGCTGTGCAAAAATGGGATAGGCATTTGAAATGGGTGCCTGAGTTATTATATATATCATTATCATGAGCGATACGGAAATGGATCGAGTAATCTCTTTCTTTATCGACGAAAAGGTTTTTTTAGTTTGCATGGTCCAATCATTGATCCCGAAATTTTCTACAATAAAATTAGGTAGGTCGCTAGTAGAGTTCCCTATCTATAATTTTGCTATTTAATGAAATAATTTTTCTGAAATATTGGAGAAATAGCTTGGCTGGGTAGAAAGATTAAGTACAATTTTGAATGTTTTGCTTATGTACAAAGTACCAAAATATTCTAATTAGGTCGGTCGATCATTTTTCAGTCGTTCATTGAATGATAAATCACTACAAGTGAAGGAGATACACGATTTAAATAACGAAAGATCCAATATTTAAAAATTGTATCTAAAATGACTGGAAAAGTAGAAACAAGACCGGATATAATTTGATCATTATGAGCAAATCCAAAATCTTTGTAGACAAAGCCAATCATTAATTCCCAACCGTGGGGCGAATGGAATCCTATACATAAATCAGTTAATAAAAGAATAGAAAAAGCTTTTATTGTGTCGCTTAAGTTATATAGGAATTCTTGAACCCAAGAGTTAAGAATAACAAGTTCTTCATTACCTAAAATCGAATAACCACTTAGAATAACGAAACAGATTATATTTGTCGAGAAGTGTAAAATTGTATGGATACGATCCTCATTGTGCATCTTGATCAATTGGATCGTTTCTTTGTAGATTTCAACGCGAAGCTTTTGTAAATGCGTTTCCGGGTATTCCTTTATCATTTCCTCCAAACGAAGGAGTTCCTCTAAGTCTATGAATTTTTTTAGAATACTCTTTTCTTGAATATCATTCAAAAAAATTTCGGATTGCCTAATATTCCACCAATTAGTAATCCAAGATTCCAGACTTTTTTTAAATGAGAGAGAGATCCACCAAGGCAAAAATACTATAGATGCAAGATATAGAAGGGAAATGAATACTTTCTTTTTTGCCATTTTTTCGTCTGTGAATTTTTGAAGTTTTAATGAACTCACCCCATGCGTCGACTCTATATGATACTAATATTTCTATCAAGCATAAGTTATATTCCAAGTCATCTAGCCCATTAATCTATTTCGGAGTTTTTATTTGTGATGCAGTATAGTGGTTAGTCCTTGAATCTAGAAAGAATACAGAAATAGAATAAGAAAAAGCCCACTTCAAATTAATATTAGTCGGATTTCGAGACGAAAGAACTCCTGTTCTATTAAAAAAAATATCCAATATTTCGAAAAAAAAAAATTATGGACACAAAAATTTTCGTTTTAGGGTTATTTCGTATACGTTTACTTTGGCTCGAATAAGCGTTCGGAAGAAACTTCCGTTAACTTATGGTATAGAAAAAAAAGAGGATTCTTGAGTTTTTTCCCTCTTGCAAAGTATTAATTCTTCAGTTTCTTTTTTCAAAATACTTCAATTGGTACGCGCAAGAAATAGGCCAATTCAGCAGCTTTTTGCTCAATTTCTCGTGGAGTCAAATTCTCATCAGTACGCGTCAAGGGAATGGCCCCCTGGCCTCTGATTTCCATATAAAGGACCCGACGAGCAAAAAGACCTTCTTTATTTTCTATTCTGATGGACTGAATGTCTTTCATAAGGAATCGGAGGAATATGCGACGGTTTTTTCCAGGGAATCCCCAACGAAAAATACACACTATGCCCTCTTTTATATCGAATCGATCATAACCACTACCTACATTCCACGAAATTGTGCACCACAAATAGGAACTAATAAAAAGACCCGCGATCCCATAGAAAGACATCACGATCCCTTGTGGAAAAAAATGGATTTGCTGAGAAGGAAATAAAGATATAAAATTCCTACCAAAATAACTGGAGGTTCCAACCAATACAAACCCTAATGAACCTAAAAAAAGAATAAGGGCCCAGCCGAAATTACTTATTTTTCGAGATCCCGCTATAAGTTCTATCCATATACGTTCTGATCGCCAACTCATATTCTCACTAGACCTAGTTGCATTTTATTGGAATTGGAAAAATAACAAAAATAAATTGGATTTTACTTTTTTTGTTTCCGAAGTAACTTTCATCAACCAGCACTACTATGATG